AAGAATTTCGTTTCCACCGAGCTGAAACAATATGCGATGCGGATGGTTCTAGTAAACCAAAACCACTTTCTTCCAGCTTGTTTGGCTTCAATTTCCCTTTTACAACACCAAAATAGAAGATCTAGTTACGATTGGAACTAAATTTTTGTATCTTCATCCATGGATCCTTAGTCATACTTATTCAATTGGAAGACTGGATCCAGTTCAAAAAATTATGTTTCACGACTACATAATCCATTTTTATTTTTAATAAATAAATAAAAATGAATTTCTAATAGGATTTTGGATACAAATCGTGAGAATGTATGTTCTTCCTCAAATATGCTATTGAGAGGTAAAGGATTAAACCTTTTTAAGAAATAAAGTTTTTGATCGGAGTATGAAAAAAAAACGGAGATACCCCTTCCCTTAACTATTTAAGTTTTTAATAGAACGAATCACACTTTTACCACTAAACTATACCCGCTACATATACATTATTGTATATAAATGGACTATTTGTCGAACAAAGGAGAGGAGTGAGACGCAATCAAGATAGGATCCAAATTGTGGTGTTGACGCATATTTAGTCCTGTTAGCCGGGGACTTAAGCTTTTCAAATTTTCTAATTTTTTAAATAACATACATAAATTTCAATAAGACTATATATATATATCCTTGTTTTGTTGGATTGCTAGTATTTTCGGATTGAAAGGGTCATTGAAGCTAGACAAAAAGAGGTACTGGCCTTAACTAAGACCCGGCCTGGGCCGGGGGAATAAATCTTTCGTACAAAATCAAAGAAGTAAGGTATTCTTTCTATTGTATTGTAGATACTTGTTTCGAATCATTATCTAAATGTAATTCCTAATCAAATTCGTTCTTTATTTACTCTGAACTTACTTATTTTATATTAATGAAAAATAGGAAATTCTTAATATAAAATTTTATAATTGCATTTTATTTAATTATTTTTATTTAATTATAATTATAAAATAATAATTTATTTATATAATATATATATATAATATATATATATGTATATATGTAATAGTAAGTAATAGTAATATATATTAATTCATAATATATGATATGAAATATGAAAATAAAATAAAGAAAATATTGAATTTTCCGTAATTTCTTTAATTTAAATTATTTCGATTTTCTTTTCCATTTGGAGTTTGGAGAGATGGCTGAGTGGACTAAAGCGTCGGATTGCTAATCCGTTGTACGAATTATTCGTACCGAGGGTTCGAATCCCTCTTTCTCCGCTCGCTCTGATTACTCGACCCGCTTGATACTTTCGATTTCGAACTTTCAAAAGGAATTGAAATTCCTTGAATTTATCATAGCATAGGTAACCTTGAATTTATCATAGGTAAATTTATAGAATAGATAAAATAATAAGAAAAGTTTAGTAAGAAAAGTTTAGAAAAAAAAAATTATTCCTCACGTCCAGGATTACGTCCTGGATCATTAGATAAGAATCCGAAGATGAAGAGAGAAACAAAGAATATCACTACTGTGTAAACAAAGAGTTTAAGACTAAGCATTACACAACCTCCAAAATAATCTTATTTTCGAACAAAGGGAATAGATTACCTATTTTTTCTTTTCAACACATCTACTATTTTGTTTAATTTGTTTGTTTAATTTTACACGATCCCCTGCAAAAAAAATTCAATTTTGGAAAAGAAAGTCATTTTTACAAATTTCTTTGTATTGTATGTAATAAGATTTTTCTTTCTTACTTACAACTTACAAAAAACTTCTTGTCATATCGACAATTAATTAGGTATTGTACGGGACCTAGACCCAGTAAACTCTTTGCTCACTGAAAGATGAGAACGAGTAAATAAGCTGATCCAAATTCATCTTTGCGGTTATTTAATATTTAATATTAATATACAATAATTGAAATTTTTGAATCGAGGGTTTATAATAATAAATAATAATAATGTAATACTTAGTCGATCTTATTCATTTTTCGAATTTTATTATCGAATAAATTATGAATCGATTTGGATTTGGCAAAATGAGTCTATTTGGCAAAGTATTAAAAATTTTATCGAAAACTTACAGCAGCTTGCCAAACAAAGGCTAATAGAAAAAAGAAAAGAGGTATAACAGGCATAACATCTACGATTGGATTGAAAACCGCATAAGCTTCAGGCAATTTGGCAAAGAAAAAACTGTTCAAATAAAGGACAGAATTAAGACAGATACAGATTAAGCTAAAGATATTAAGCATAACAAACATTTCGTTCTTGTGTATTAGATAATTTTATTTTGATTGAATTATTTTTATAAGGGAAAAATGAAAAAGAAAGGAATTCTACTTTCATACATAATCTTAATTGAATTCTACGTAATGATCAATGAATTTTTTACATTATATTATATATATATAATATAATTTATAATTTATATGTCTTAAATCCTAGCAACAAAAATATGCTACATATGTATTTCATATATATTTATTTTTCATATGTATTTATTTATGTATTACGTATTATGTAATATACTTTTTTAGGTATTTTTTTGGGGGGGTTGACCAATAACTAATAAGACTAGTAGTCTTTACTAGTGCCAAAGGATAAAAATGGGGCGTGGCCAAGCGGTAAGGCAGCGGGTTTTGGTCCCGTTACTCGGAGGTTCGAATCCTTTCGTCCCAGATCTTATCTATCAGAAACAGAAGATAGGATCACACTGTATCCCACATAAAAATCCCACATAAAAAAATCTTTAAGAGAACAAAAAGTTGTTCTGAATTCTTAGAATGTATTTTTTTTTTCATTTTTAATTAAAATTATTTTTTGGTTTATCATTCACATTCAGAATATGTTCGTACTATGTTATATTCATTTTTAAGTTAGTTACCCATTTAACTAAATTGAATATAACATATTCATAAAATGTGAATTATCACATAATGCATTCTGAATTGCAGCGTGAAACAAAGGCATCCCTCTTCCCTTCCATACAACGCCTAAAGTAAAAAATTGGGATACCAATTTTTTTATGTGGAGATGATACTAAAAAGTAGCGAGTTTTTGTTACTAATTTCATTAGTTTCATCATCAGTCTTAGAAAAAACCTCTAAAGTTGTGGTATGGTAACAAAATAGGAGAATTGTCGGAATTCCATTTCTTTCTATCTTATATCTTAGATTCCTCAAATCAAATAAAAATTTTTGGAAATATATGTTTGTAAATCCATGTAATGTAAAGTAAGGATTGGGGGAAATTAGTATATTTCATATACTTGTACTTGAACTTTTTTATGAAATTGATGGAAAAATTGTCGAACCTGAAGTAAAAAGTAAAAAAAAAATACAAAAAAATCCATATACCATAATAACCATAAAAAATCCATATGATCATATCATATAAAATAAACAAGGTAAAGTCCTATACTCATATATATAATATAATTGTAAATAATTGTAATATGTTTAATAATATTTTTTTTTTATTTAATATTAATAATATTTAACATTTTTTTTATGAACTCTTGGTTGGTACTTGAAAAAGTATGATAAATCAATAGTTTCTAGAAATTTACGACCTTTTGTTTTGGGGTCGTTGGACGAGTTTATTTGATTAATAATGGATTTTGCTCCAGTTTTTTAAACTAAAAACATATTAAATTAAAATGAAGAAATTTTAGTTTTATAGTTTTTTGTTTGTTATATTATATAAATATGTATCCTTCGTGATTGACTATCCTGAACAATCTGTTGGAGATGTAAATGAGTCTTTAGCAAACGTTTTTTTTTATAATAAATATGTTTTATTCATATGATAGAATATCGAGGTAAATAAATTTGATCCTTACTGAACTTTACCCTTATCCCAGATTTGCAAAAAGTATATAGAATACTTTTCTATCCATAGCTAGAAACTATCCATAGGTAGAAAGTATGGACTATTATATACTGCTTGTTGAGCCAATGACTATTCATGATTACACATATTAAATGAAATATAGTTAAGGTTAAATATATTTCATCGTGGTTTGAAATTCAATTGAATTTTATTTTTTTTTTATTAGAGGAATGTTATGGTAAAACTTCGTTTGAAACGATGTGGTAGAAAGCAACGTGCGACTTGAAGGACATGATCGGCTGTGGATTTTTACATCCACCATTTTCCATAAAAATGAAGATGCTCTTGTCTCGACATAATTTGTTCTGTTCCATTAGGAATCTAATTTGTCTTAGATTGATAGTACGTGATGGAGCTCGAGTAGAAAAGATTGATTTATTTATCAAGGGGAAGAATCTAGGGTTAGTGCTAATCAATCAATAAGTTCGACCAACTTTGTAAATATATCCTCAATATCAATATAAAAAAATCGAAAGGTTTAAACTTGAAACAAGTTAAAAAAAAAAGTTTTTTTCTATAAAAAGAAAGGTGTATCCTAGGAAATCAATTCTTCGTATTCTATTTCTATAGGTATTCCATTTATATAGAAGAAAATAACAAAAAACAAAAGGTATGTTGCTGCCCTTTTGAAAAAGGAGTAAGGATCACCGAAGTAATGTCTAAATCCAATGATTTTACAAAGGAAAGATAAAGGATTCCGGAACAAGGAAACACTATTTTCAATTGTCTCAAGAAAGGGAGGGATCAGAATAATTGACTCGGGATGAGACAAACAAAAGAGGTTAGAGACGGCTCAATAAATGTTTAAGGATTCCCCTGGGACTATGTCAGAATTACCCAACTTGAGTTATGAGTACGAATGCAAATTTTTTTTCTCGAGTTCGAGCCGTATGAGGATAAAACCTCTTATACGTTTCTGGGGGAGATTGTTTATGTGCATCTATCCCAATGAGCCATCTATCGAATCGTTGCAATTGATGTTCGATCCCGACGAGAAGGGAGAGATCTTCGAAAAGTGGGTTTTTATGATCCGATAAATAATCAAACTTATTCAAACGTTCCTGCTATTCTATATTTCCTTGAAAAAGGTGCTCGACCAACAGGAACTGTTTCTGACATTTTTAGGAAAGCAGATTTATTTAAAGAAAAAATTTCGAGTTAGTTAAAGTTAATTAGTTAAAATGAAAAGTTAATTAAAAGAAAAAAGACCAAAATAAAGAAAAAAGGGGGGAGGAATAAATAAATATAGGTAAATGTAAATGTAATTATTTACATTTACCTACAATTTATTATCTATAATTTGTCCTTTTCCTGTTATAGGAATCCAGCAACAAACAAGGAATTAATCTTGTTTATCCTTTATTGATTGAATAAACCTGTCTGTCTTTATCTCTTTCTTATTTTATAAAAATTTCTGATTTATTTATATTTTTTTTTGTTTGTGCCAATCCAACAAAAATATTTATTTGATTTACTTCAGTTTTTTATTCGTTTTATCACCATTCTAGTCATATTTATATTGACAATGTTATATTAAACAAATATAATTGATCGTAGATAAAGAAATCTCCTTATCCCGACCCTATCCTATATTGTATTATTGGATTTGGTTTTCAATTCACTTCAGTCAAATGACGGGTTTGTATTGCCGGGTTTACTGTCATAGAAGATATTTTTTTTCCTTAACTCGGGTTAAATAAAAAAATGTATAAATAAACGGTTGGTCCGTCGGAATTTTGGCATTTCTATTAGGAATTTAGTGCTTTTTACTATGATCTATACATTTTTTTTTCTAATTGATCAATAAATCAACAAGAAAGATTTGTTCTTAGTTCAATGTTTTGATGGGGTCGCGCAGTCTAATTCAATTGGTTTTTTATTTCGATCGTATCTACATATCCGACTTTAATTTTGAAGGGTTGGGTTGCTAACTCAACGGTAGAGTACTCGGCTTTTAAGTGCGACTATGATCTTTTACACATTTTGATGAAGCAATAAATTCGTCCAGACTTTTGGTAGAGTCTATAAGACCACGACTGATCCTCAAAGGTAATGAATGGAAAAAGTAGCATGTCGTAATACGTAATATAATGAAAATAAAATAATAGATTTATTATTTTATTTTCATTGAGAAAAAATTTCAAATTAAAATGAAAGTGAAATTAAGAATTTCTCCTTACTCAATTCTTACAATTTTTTTTGGTAGGGAAGTAGACAAAATAAATTCAAATTTATAGTTTGGTCTAGTGAATAAATGGATAGAGCTTCATGGCTCCAATTCCAATTCTGATAAACCAAAAAGCAACGAGCTTATGTTCTTAATTTGAATTAAATGATTACCCGATCTAGTTAGACGTTAAAAATGGATTAGTGCCTGGTACGGGAAAGGATGGGGTCTCCCGTGAGGAGACCATTGATTCTTTTTCTTTTATGAATCCTAAATATTTATTATTATGGGTTAGAGACGAATGTGTAAAAGAAACAGTATACTGATAAAGATAATTAATTCCAAAATCAAAAGAGCAATCAGGTTGCAAAAATAAAGGGTCATTATCCTCTTGTAATTATAACGAAGATAAACCATTTTTGCTAGAAAAAGGGGAGTAAAAAAACCTATTGATTGGATTTCCTCTTTCCTTTACAGGTTTATTATTATTATTGTATTGTATATATACATAATCTTCTTTATTATACATAATATACATAATACTCTGTTTTGACCATATTGCACTATGTATCAGTTATTTTATAACTCAAGAAATTCTTTCTACCTCTGCTTCACGTGGAAATATAAATGGAAGAATTACAAGGATATTTAGAAGAAGATAGATCTCGGCAACAACAGTTTCTATATCCACTTCTCTTTCAAGAATATATTTACGTATTTGCTTATGATCATGGGTTAAATAGTTCAATTTTTTATGAACCCCAAAACTCCTTGGGTTATGACAATAAATTTAGTTCAGTACTTGTGAAACGTTTAATTATTCGAATGTATCAAAAAAATTATTTGATTTATTCGGTTAATGATATTTACCAAAATATATTTGTCGGGCATAACAATTATTTTTATTTTAATTTTTTTTCTCAGATTCTATCTGAAGGTTTTGCAGTCATTGTAGAAATTCCATTTTCGCTGCAGTTAATATCTTCCCTTGAAGAAAAAGAAATACCAAAATCTCACAATTTACAATCTAGTCATTCAATATTTCCTTTTTTAGAGGATAAATTATTGCATTTAAATTATCTGTCCGATATACTAATACCCTATCCCGTCCATATGGAAATCTTGGTCCAAATGCTTCAATCCTGGATCCAGGATGTTCTCTCTTTACATTTATTGCAGTTCCTTCTCCACGAATATTATAATTGGAATAGTCTCATTATTCCGAAAAAATCTATTTACGTATTTTCAAAAGAAAATAAAAGACTATTTTGGTTCTTATATAATTTATATATATATGAATACGAATTTCTATTAGTGTTTCCTTGTAAACAATCCTCTTTTTTACGATTAATATCTTCTGGAGTCCTTCTTGAGCGAATACATTTTTATGTAAAAATAGAACATCTTGGAGTGTGCCGAATTTTTTGTCAGAAGACTCTATGGATTTTCAAGGATCCTTTCATA